TATGAGTCGAAGCAATAACAAGAATATTTCTAGTGGAACATCTTTCACAATCCCTGGAGAGATAGTTCACTAATAGACCGAGGGAGAGATAATTTGACTCATTCACATACAGATCATGAATGTTTGGAATCCCTATTATGCAAGGAGACATTGCTTTTGCTAATTCGAATTGAGAGATGATATCAAATAGGTCTATTTTCGGCGTCATATACATAGTTAGCAGCTCTGTATCAAAGTCATTATCAATATGGATATCGTCACTATCATCAATATGGATATCGTTACTATCATCTTTATCCTTGTCATTCAGGAACTTGTTCGTAAATACCATAATGAAAGGAACGTAGGAGTTTGTCGCTAGGTATTTGACCAAATAGGAGCGTCCCGTTCCTATAGAACCTATCACTAAAATACCCCTAGAAGGGGATAGGGCTAAGCGGAGCGAGAAGGGTTTTCCATGAGATGGGAAATGAAAACTAGTAGCCCCGCACGAGGTTTGTGAATAAGTGATTGTCTGATAATGAGCAAAGAATATCCGTCTTTCCGCTAAACAGGATCTATTGAACTCATAATTCATTAGATACTTTTTATGAATGTCAACTAAGTATCGTAAGTAAATTGATCCTGGTTGTTCAATCATTTGATAACCAGAGTCATTCTTTGATAAAAGATCACGATGAGTCAGACTCAATAGAATTTTAGCAATTCTTTTTTCTCTCGTTAGGGTGGAGAACTGAACCAAGAATTCTCTTTCTGCATCATCAATCCAATGACTGTTCGCGACCCAGGATTCCGTTTTATCATAAATCCAATCATCGTTCACGTTTTTTCTTTTTCTTAGCAATGAAGAGATCTCTTTACTTGTACGACTTAGATGTCTCCTATTTCTCGAAAAAGCGATTCGATTGATGGGATTTGGTACGATACTTAAGAGACCGACGATATCGATGATATTGATATTCCAATATTTATTCTTAGAACTAGAACCTATCGATTTGACCTCATAAGCGGGACCCTCGTCCAATAGCATGTTGCCGCCAAAAGCAAAACCCCTTATTTTTTCCAGAAAATCTCCTAATTGTTCCAGAGCAACTAGAAAGAGATTCTTTAAAGAATTAAGTTCAGAATACCTATCCAGAAATTTTCGCAATTCAATCATGTATGATAGAATCATCAAAGATTTGCTCTTTTCTAACTCTGTCTGTAACTTACTCGAGGCTCGGGAAACAAAGAGAAGATGTATACGAACCAAATATCCAGCAACAAGAAGAAAGAAAAGGATTGAATAAAGGAACTCCCGAGCATTTGTGGATCTCAGATGTGTCCCTATCGATGGAACGGGTGACTCATTATTTCGATGAATCATTTCTTCGGACGGAAACAGAAAAGGATTCTGTAAACCCTTCTTCGAAATCTCACTTATCGGAGTCCGTAATTTTTTATGAGAAATTGGCCGTGATATACCTAATCCATGCATAATATCAGAAAAAAAGAATACAAAATTTGCACTGCTACTTAGTATCGGCAATGAGTTTGAAAAAATATCTAAAAGGGGGGAATTTCGAGATTCGCACCCTGGCGAAGTAAGGAACCATGACATATATGTTTGGGACTGATTCCTTTTTGAGAGATTTGAAAAAGCACTATTTGGTTGAAAGGTTCTATACATCTGCCATTTCTCAACGCATTTCTTTAGACAAAGACTCCTTTTTTTCCTCTTTCCAGATGGTAAATCTTTCTCAGAACATGGAATGGGAATCAAACTCATGCTTGAATTGAAACTGAGAGACTGCTGCAAGTTCTTCCCTTCTGAATCAGATAGATTCATATCTGAAAAAGGCTGACAATAAGTTCTTTCCGAATTGACTATTTGTTCCCCTGTTAGAGGTGTTGCATAAATGTCTGCGATCGAGTAAATAGCTCTACCAACGAATGGATCGAATCTAATTGGAAAATGGAAAGATTTGTACAAGTTATACGTTTCGTCACCACTTTGTGGAAAATTGTTAAGTATGAATATGTCAAATACCTGTAACTCGATTGGTGGAATAGTCTTTCTCTCCAAAAAAATATGTTTTTTTTTACCGACGCACAAAGAAACTATTTTGTTGCGAATGAACAAGATATTCGGGAATTGCCCATATGTAAGATCATAATTATTGATACGGGTCTTTTCCACATAAAAAGGCAATCTTTTGTTACAATGAAACCAGAAGTGACGTGGATTATTCAAGAATCGAAGTAGATTTTCTTTATAAAAAGCGGATAGCAATAAACTTATATGAAATGGTTTCACGGGATTCAGCCAATTGTCTCGATCGTGAGATATCATTGAGAAATAGGAATCCGCGTTATCAAAGGATTTCCTGCGATTATTTCTAGTATGGAATGAGTCCATCATCCACTTTGGTATCTTATTAAACGCAAATGTTCCTCCATTGATCAAGAATTTCGGTCTTTGGGAAGTATCATGATCATCCAATAAGAAGGGTTTCCGTTT